TTGTATCAAATTAGAACTAGTAACTAATCCCAACATTGAAGTATTGGAAAAACTCATATAAGCAAAAAATCTCAAATATCCTTGATCATGAGACATATAATTGTCACTATAAATAAGAACCATAATTCCAACAGTAGTAATTAATATTGACATAATAGAAGTAAGTGGATCAACCAAGCAGCCAAATTCTAAAGAAAAATCATTATTGATGGTCCAAGACCATACATATTGATAGACAGAATTCTTATTTATTTGCTGAATAGAAAAATAGGCTGCAAAAACCATAACTATACTTAACAATAAAACACTAGGAAAAGCCCACATACGACGAAGATTTTTTGTTGCCGTTGGAAAAAGTAGAAGTCCTGCTCCAATTAACATAGGAACTGGAAGTGGAATGAAAGGTAGAATCCATAAATATTGATATATATATTCCATAAAAAAAGAAATAAACGAATTTATCTTAATTAATTAATTGTTTCTGATTCACCGGTTCTTAGTTATTTTCTTTTGAAAGGGGTTCGGTTAATAAAAAAATTAAGATATATAAAATAAAACTTAAATAGAATTTTTTAGCCTTAATTATTCTGAATCTTTGTAAACTACTTCAAATATTAAAAATCAAGAGGCTATAATTGGTCATACGTATTTTTGTTTTTATTAATGTTGAACTGTTAATATAAAATTTTTTAGTAAAATTTTATGAAAATCTAAAAAATTTCAATTTTCATTCTAATTATTACGTATTACAATAATTTATTTATATCTATAGAGCAAGGAAAAATAATTAGACCAAACATTATTTGATATGAATCATACATAAAGTCCATAACTTGACCCATAAAAACTAGTTATTGTAATAGGTTATTCAGCATCATTAAGCCATTTGTTTTATAACAAATTTTATTCTCTTCTATTACAACAAAAGCTATTTCTCGGAAATACTAGGATATCTACCATTTTATTTTACGTAAAAAAAAAAGGGCAAATAAAATGCATTTTATAAATTAAAAAATATAAAATTATGTATTTTGTAGACTTTAACAGATTAACTACTAGTCTAATTCGAATTAGAGAATAATAAAATGGTTGTACTCTTTCTTCACGCTTGACTAATTAAATAAATTAATATAATAGAAAATCAAATTATTTAAGTTTTTAAAATTAAGCGAGATAGGCGATAGGAATAGGGGTTGGGTTATTAAACTTTTTGATTTAGTTTATTACATGTATAAATGTAACACAACGAAAATATAGAGAAAACGTAATGCACAATCTTATCCTTTTTTGTTTGTATTGTATTTTTTCATTTTATCGACTTCAATCTATTTGGCATAGTAGATCTTATTGTTCTTAGTAATATTTTAGGCGATTTTTAGACCCCTTTTTATTTTATGAAGGTAGTATAATTTAAAGAATAAATAGATAGAGAATAGTAAAGAACAATGGATTTTAAACAATAGATGTCTTTCACATCCAACTGAAGAACCTATTATAATTTTTTAATGGCAGTTCCAAAAAAACGCACCTCTATTTCAAAAAAACGTATTCGTAAAAATATTTGGAAAAGGAAGGGATATCGGGCAGCATTGAAAGCTTTTTCATTAGCGAAATCTCTTTCTACCGGGAGTTCGAAAAGTTTTTTTTGTGTAACAAATAAATAATATTAATCAAACAATATAATAAATAATATAATTTTTTTTTTTTTTATTTATTTACTTTAATTTGAAGACATCTTTTTGCTTTCGTTTCTAATATAGATAATAATTCTTTTGTCTACTGAATTCGAAAAATGAATGGTACTTAAAAAAAAGGATATACGCAAGCACAAGATTTCACCTTTCGTTTTAGTATGTTTTATTATTTTCAGGATGGGGATTATAACTTTCCCCATCGACTTGATTCACTAATAAAAATAAATTTCTTTTTTATAAAAAGAAATTTATTTTTTAGTTGTATTTTTTTTTTTTATAACGAAGAGAAGAGGTCTTTGAAACTACACTTTTTTATTAAGGTTAAAATGCGTTTTATAATCTTCTAAACCATTATTTTTCAAAATTATTATTACTATAATAGACTCCTTAACCCAATTAAATTTATAAAAGTCCTTTTTACATTTTTAGGTCATTACATTATATGGCGAATGTACAAATTTTTAGTGATCTATTTTATATCCTATGTTTCGATTGTAAGATCGATAAGATATAATTTAAAATTTATAAAGTATTTTTAAAGTAGGATACAATTTCTATCGAAATTTTCTTTATATGATTGATACACCTATACTAATACCTAACTTAATTGGTTTGTTAAATTTTAACACAAATTCTCTACACAACGAAAATCCCTAACGATTAATACAAAACTAACTATGCAAATATTTCCATAAATATCTTGAGCGGATCACTGAAATTATGTTAAAATTTTCTTTTTTCTTCATCAAAAAAAGAAATTTATTATGTTAGATTTATATTTATTATGTTAGATTTATTATGTTAGATTAAAAATGCAAACGAGACAGAACATTGTTTTTAGTTCTATCCATGGATTGAAGTAAAAATTATTTAGTTACAACTGTTACATTTGAGGAGAGCAGAAAGTAATAACCTCCGACAAACCACATTGTTAGTTCAAATTTACATTTTAAAATAAAAAATTAACGAAAAATCTCTAATTTTTAAACAAGTTTTATTCATCAATTTGAATGGTTTCCTAAAAAAAATATTGTATTGAAGAAATTCCTTCAATCTCGACGATTGGATAAAAATAAGTTATTATGATTTCGAATAAGCCGCTATGGTGAAATCGGTAGACACGCTGCTCTTAGGAAGCAGTGCTAGAGCATCTCGGTTCGAGTCCGAGTGGCGGCATGGCATCTTCTAAAGGAGTAAGTGCTATAATTAATTCAATTCCCGATTTCAATTCCTATAATTGAGGGACCCTTTTTTAATAATTTTTATGATATTTTCAACTTTAGAGCATATATTAACTCATATATCCTTTTCGATCGTGTCAATTGTAATTACCATTCATTTGATAACTTTATTAGTCGATGAAATAGTAGGCCTATATGATTCGTCAGAAAAGGGGATGATAGCTACTTTTTTCTGTATAACAGGATTATTAGTTACTCGTTGGATGTATTTTGGACATTTACCATTAAGCGATTTATATGAATCATTAATTTTTCTTTCGTGGAGTTTTTCTATTATTCATATGATTCCGTATTTAAAAAAAAAAAAAAACCATTTAAGCGTAATAACCGCGCCAAGTGTTATTTTTACTCAAGGTTTTGCTACTTCTGGTCTTTTAACTGAAATCCACCAGTCCGCAATATTAGTACCCGCTCTCCAATCCCATTGGTTAATGATGCACGTAAGTATGATGGTATTGAGCTATGCAGCTCTTTTGTGTGGATCATTATTATCACTAGCTCTTCTAGTGATTACATTTCGAAAATTCCTACGGATTTTTAGTAAAAGCAATACTTTAATAAATCAGTCATTTTACTTTGGTGAGATTCAATACGTGAACGACAGAAACAATGTCTTACGAAACACTTCTTTTATTTCGTCTCAAAATTATTACAGGTATCAATTGATTCAAAAATTGGATCGGTGGAGTTATCGTATTATTAGTCTAGGGTTTATCCTTTTAACCGTAGGTATTCTTTCGGGAGCAGTGTGGGCTAATGAAGCATGGGGATCATATTGGAATTGGGATCCAAAGGAGACTTGGGCATTTATTACTTGGACCGTATTCGCGATTTATTTACATATTAGAACAAATAAAAATTTTGAAAGTGTAAATTCTGCAATTGTGGCCTCAATGGGATTTCTTATAATTTGGATATGCTATTTTGGGGTTAATCTATTAGGAATAGGGTTGCATAGTTATGGTTCATTTACATTAATATCTAATTGAATTGAATAAAGGACTTGACGAATAGAAACATAGGACGGCATACGTGTATATATACAAAAACTTCATGTAAACCGTCAAGAACCATTTGAATCATTCCATTTCCATTATTTGATTCAAATGGTTCTCACAAATGCCAAATAGATCTAGTTATAATATAATTCCAATTAAGTTATTTATCTTTGAACTTATCGAGAAGAAAAAATACTTATTTTTTTATTGTACAATCAACTATTTTTTAAATCGGGAGATTTCAGTTTAATCTTTTCGTTTACTCACAAAAACTATCTATAAAAATAATTGGATATAATAGCCTCGACCTTGTCAATTGATAATGAGAAAACGAAATCGGGATAAACACCAATACCTATTACAGGTAAAAGGATGGAGATCGACACAAATAATTCTCGCGGTCCAGAATCAAAAAAATAAGAGTTTGGGGCATTAAAAAGCTTGTATCCATAGAACATCTGACGTAACATAGATAATAAATAAATAGGAGTTAATATCATTCCAATTGCCATTACAAAAGTAATTAATACTTTTGTCATTAAAAGATATTTTTGGCTAGTAAGTATTCCAAAAAAAACTATCAATTCGGCAACAAAACCGCTCATGCCCGGTAATGCAAGAGAAGCCATTGATACGATACTGAAAGTCGTGAATATTTTTGGAATTGCGATAGCCATTCCGCCCATTGCGTCGAGATAAACAAGACGTATTCTATCATAACTCGTTCCGGCCAAGAAAAAAAGCGCTGCGCCAATAAATCCGTGAGAGATTATTTGTAAAATGGCTCCATTGAGTCCCGTATCGCTTATAGAACCAATTCCTATAATTATGAAACCCATATGAGATACAGAAGAGTATGCTATTCTTTTTTTTAAATTACGCTGACCAGGAGATGTTAAAGCTGCATAGATTATTTGAATTGTGCCTACTATTATCAACCAGGGAGAAAATATAGAATGGGCGTGGGGTAATAATTCCATATTGATCCGAATCAATCCATATGCTCCCATTTTTAATAAGATTCCGGCTAAAAGCATACAAGTACTGTAATGCGCCTCTCCATGGGTGTCTGGTAACCATGTATGTAAGGGTATGATCGGTAATTTGACAGCAAAAGCAATAAGAAAGCCAATATAGAATATTATTTCCAGTGCTACGGGATACGATTGATTAGCTGATGTTTCAAAATTTAATGTTGGTTCATTGGAACCATATAAACCAATACTCAAAACTCCCATTAATAAAAAAACGGAACTTCCTGCAGTGTACAAAATAAATTTTGTAGCTGAATACAAACGTTTCTTTCCCCCCCACATGGATATAAGTAGATAAACTGGAATTAATTCTAACTCCCACATGATGAAAAAAAGTAAAAGGTCTCGAGAAGAAAAAAGTCCTATTTGACCACTATACATTGCTAACATCAGGAAATGGAATAGTCGGGAATCCCGAGTAACCGGCCGAGCCGCTAAAGTTGCTAAAGTTGTAATAAATCCTGTCAGTAAAATAGGTCCTATAGAAATTCCATCTATTCCCAATCTCCAGTAAAAATCAAAAAAATCGATCCATTTATAATCCTCTGTCAATTGCATTAATGGATCATCCAATTTGAAACGATAACCGAATGCATAGGTTGTTATAAGGAGTTCCACTATGCATATACCTATTGTATACCACCTAATTACCTTATTTCCTCTATGAGGGAGAAAGAAAATTAAGGAACCCGCGGATATTGGCAAAACTACAGCTAGCGTTAACCAGGGAAAATAATTCATGGTAAAAACAAGATAAACTTGGACCAGAAAAACCCGTACTCAAAATAAATATTTTTTGAGCGCGGGTTTTTGTCGGTAAAGGTAAAAAAATCAAATGTATTCAAGTAGGGTTTTCTGGAACGTATTAATAAGCTAGACCCATACTTCGAGTTGTTTCATGCCATAAATAAACTCGAACACTCAAGAAATCCGTTGGACAGGCAGATTCACATCTCTTACAACCGACACAGTCCTCTGTTCTTGGAGCAGAAGCAATTTGCTTAGCTTTACATCCGTCCCAAGGTATCATTTCTAATACATCCGTTGGGCAGGCTCGGACACATTGAGTACATCCTATACACGTATCATAAATCTTTACTGAATGCGACATTGGATCTATAAATTTTTGAATGTCAGAAATTTTCGATCTAGTAAACTTGGAAATGAATCATATATTTAAACACCAGATGAATCAATAATTTATCAGAATTTTTATAATCAATCTACTTCTTGATCGACTCATGCGATAGAACCAAGATACTTTGATTTTCGAAAATATGTATTATACATAATTATGGTCATGGTAATTCGAATTTAGGAATATTATAATTTATATGATTAAGACTATTTATTCAACAAATTCGATTGATTGATACGAGTTGATTTTCTGTTACGATAAATTGACGAAACAATAGCCAGGCCAATAGCTGCTTCAGCGGCTGCAATAGCTATAACAAAAATGGAGAAAATATTTCCTTTTAATTGGCGACTATCAAAAAAATCAGAAAATGTTACGAAATTTATATTAACTGCATTCAGTATAAGTTCAAGACACATAAGGGCTCTAACCATATTTCGGCTCGTGATCAATCCATAGATGCCGATAGAAAATAAGTAGGCACTCAAAACAAGTACATGTTCGAGCATCATTGACCAACTCCTTCGCAATTTTGATTCATTTAAAAATGAACTGAACAACAATTCAACAGATTCAATTGACTAGAATAAAAAAAGTACGGAACAAGGGAATATATTCTATTGATATATAGAATAGCTTTAATAAAATAATTTCTATTTTAGCCATAACCAATCTTTAATTGAAGGGAAATAAATGTAATAAAACAGAACAGAGTTTAATTTGGATTGCTATTACTAATTCTATAGATTTTTTACTGTCGAGCCACGGCAATTGCACCTATCAAAGCCGCTAAAAGAATTATTGAAACGAATTCGAATGGAAGAAAAAAATCTGTTGATAAATGAATTCCAATTTGTTGACTATTACTTATCAAATCTTGCTCTACAATCTGATTTGATCTTGTAGTCCAAATAATCCCGTACCATGACGTATCTGTAATAGTAATCATGAGTAAAACAAAAATACTTGTACAAACTGGCAAAGTAACCCCATCCCCAACGGTCCAAAGATTCAAATCTTTGTAATAATCCGAACCATTCATGAACATCACGGCAAATACGATTAAAACATTTATAGCTCCCACGTAAATAAGTAGTTGTGCAGCAGCTACAAAATAGGAGTTTAATAGAATATAGAATAGGGATATACAAACAAGAACTAGTCCCAATGAAAAGGCAGAATAAATGAGGTTGGTAAATAATACCACTCCCATACCTCCTAGTATAAGAACCGATCCCAAAAAGACTAAAAGAAAATCGTGTATTGGTCCGGGCAAATCCATTATATGTAAAATAAGAGATAAATAAATCGAAATATTTTTCATGACCTTATTGAGACCCGACCAGGAAAAATTTTTTATGATTTTTGAGCAATTCCTAATTAAATCCGAAGGGATATTAATAAATGTAAGTACACTTATTGGACTAACTTCATTCTTTATCTGAAAAAGTAGTTCTAATTCGAAACTATCTATTTTATATTTTTGAAAAATGAAAAATATATTAATTAATATATTTTTCAATCCAAATTAAGATGTGATTCTTACCAAGCAATCCATAGTTGGTATTTGTAGTTATTGACCAAACAAAACGAAAGAAACCTTATTCCTTTAGATTAGATCAAAACTAAATCTTAGTATTAGTAAAGTAATTATAAATTATTCTTTAATCAAGAGATTTACTTATTTTTTATTTGAGGCGAATTGGAAATTGTTCGAATTGTATAATCATCAATTACTGACATTGGTACACGACCCAAAGCAATTTGATTATAATTCAATTCATGACGATCATAAGTAGAAAGTTCATATTCTTCAGTCATTGATAAACAATTTGTTGGACAATACTCAACGCAATTACCACAAAATATGCAGACTCCGAAATCAATACTGTAATTAAGCAACCGTTTCTTACGAATGTCAGTTTCCAATTTCCAATCAACAACGGGTAGATCTATAGGACATACACGAACACATACTTCACAAGCAATACATTTATCAAATTCAAAATGGATTCGACCGCGGAAACGCTCCGCGGCGATTAATTTTTCATAAGGATATTGAATAGTTACGGGTAAACGATTTGCGTGGGATAAAGTAATCATGAAACTTTGACCAATGTACCTTGCAGCTCGTACTGTTTGTTGACCATAATTCATGAACCCAGTTACCATAGAGAACATATCGTTAATATATATATGAATAATTTTAGGTTTGTTTATTTCTCTTGTTTGAAACAAGTTGTGAATAGAGTATAGAATGTTCCTTTACAGCGAAAAGAGTTGGGAAGAAGTTGTTAATAATAGATTACCTAGAGAAATAGGTAAAAGAAATTTCCATCCAAGATTCAATAGCTGGTCCATTCTTAGCCTCGGTAAAGTCCATCTTGTTGTGATAGGAATGAACAAAAACAAATAAGTTTTAGCTAATGTAATAAAGATACCAATTGTCGCTCCAAAAACGCCACATGTTTTATTTAGTTCAAAAAGTTCAGAAATATATATGTCCGGAATAGAGATATTCCAACCTCCCAAGTAAAGAACTGTGACAAATAATGACGAAACTAATAGGTTTAGATAGGAAGCAACATAAAATAAACCAAATTTTATACCCGAGTATTCGGTTTGATAACCTGCTACTAATTCTTCTTCTGCTTCTGGTAAATCAAAAGGCAATCTCTCACATTCTGCTAGGGACGAAATGATAAAAATGATAAACCCTATAGGCTGACGCCACAAATTCCAGCCCCAAAAACCATATTTGGATTGCGCTTCAACTATATCAACTGTACTTAAACTGTTAGATAATTATAGTCGGTGATACCATCACTGTTACCATCGCTATTACAGAACCGTACATGAGATTTTCACCTCATACGGCTCCTTGAAAGCCGGAAATAAATCTAAGGACCGCATCAGTATTATTTTATCTTAATATCTTTGTAGGATGGATTAAGGTCAAAATCTATCGAACGGTCCAAAATTAGACCAATTTAATTCTGCCTGTTATAATTATTTAAATTAATAATTTAAATAATTAATAATAAATAAAAAGTACTTCTGAATTGATCTCATCCTTTCTTTAATAATTTTAATTCTTCTTTGTTCAGTAATAACTTAACTGTTCAATAAAATACTTATTGTAGAAATATCAATAACCCGTTGGTTTCACTTACGAAAAATAATTCGATATTAATTCATCAATTATGACACAAATTTTATATCTATTAATATGTATATGGGAAAGAATAAAAGAAAAAAAGAATAAAAAAGATATTTTTTTTATTCTTTTAGTGTAATTGGATTTCTTTCTCTTTTTTTTCATTCCTATTCTTCTTTCTATTTCTGAGAAAAAGAGGGTTACAAAATAAAAAGAAAGTAAAGGATTATTTCGTTTCCAATAGTTATTTATTTAATCGGTGGATAGGAGCATACTCTGGATTGGAATCGTGTCGTGGGGAGTACTGCTTGATCATTTCTACCAACTTAAAGCCCCAATTAGTATTCTTTGTATATTATGTAAAAATGTCCTTTTGGAAAATTTACATAATCTCGGTTACTAATCCTTTACATATTTTGGTGTTTCTAACCATCCACTCGTTTTTGCTCAACCCCCCGTATGGTAATACATACAAATGATAGTGAAAACTTAATATGGTTGATCTTTTGAGCCCGCTTCAAGTCAGGATGACTAATCAACCAATCTTGGGGGAACCGGTCTCTTCTGCTGATTTTTATTTCCGCTTAACTCTTTAACTCTTATACATAGAAAATGAGACTTAATCTTTTTACTGCGAATTTATAGATAAGCTGTTTTCTTTCACTCATATAACTATTTGATTTAGTTCATCAATCCAAATAATGAATAAAAAAATGAAGATATCTACTCAATTCATTCCAACCCTTTCCTTGAAAGGAGGAAATAGAGAAAAGCCCTTTCCTTTAAAGGAGGGAATATAGAAAAGTGTATGTCCATGTATCAACGAATCGCACGTAGAGATATTGATAACACACATAAAGTTAATGGTATTTCATAACTAATCGATTGAGCAGCAGCTCGTAGACCACCTAAAAAAGAATATTTATTATTTGACCCGTATCCTGACATAAGAAGTCCAATTGGAGCAATACTGGAAATGGCAATCCATAAAAAAACACCGATATTGAGATCTGCTAAAACAAGGTGATAGCCAAAAGGAACTACTGAATAGCTTACTAAAATTGATATGACTGCTATGGACGGCCCGATGCTGAATAAACGATTATCACCCCTAGATGGAATAATATTTTCTTTGAAAAGTAGTTTTGCCCCATCGGCTAGAGCTTGAAGAACTCCCAAAGGGCCAGCGTATTCAGGGCCAATGCGTTGTTGTATCCCTGCGGATATTTCTCTTTCTAACCATACAATTACCAGTACGCCTATTGTGATTCCCAATACAAGAATCAAAATAGGAATAAGCACCCATATAATTCCATAAACCTCTTTTAAAAATTCTAATCTAGAAAAAGAATCAATATCTTGTACTTCTGGTGTATGAATTATCATTTCAACGATCAACTTCTCCCATAATGATATCTATACTACCTAGTATCGTCATAATATCAGCCAATTTCATTCTTTTAACTAACTGAGGAAGAATTTGCAAATTGATAAAACCCGGAGGGCGAATTTTCCATCTCCAAGGAAAACCACTCTGATCCCCTATCAGAAAAATTCCCAATTCTCCCTTTGGGGCTTCGACTCTCACATAAAGTTCTTGTTTTGGCAATTCAAATGTAGGAGAAGGTTTTTTACTAATAAATCGATATTCAAAATCATTCCATTCCGGATTCCTTTCTGTATCAAAGTATCGTATTTCTAAATTCTCATAGGGTCCCCCTGGAATTCCTTCCAGGGCCTGTTGAATAATTTTTATGGATTCTATCATTTCACCAATTCGGACTAGATAACGAGCCAACGAATCTCCTTCTTTTTGCCACTGTACTTCCCAATCAAATTCGTCGTAACACTCATAATGATCAACTTTACGAAGATCCCACTGGATTCCGGAAGCTCGCAGCATTGGTCCCGATAAACCCCAATTTATTACCTCCTCTCTACCAATAATGCCTACACCCTCGACGCGTTCTAAAAAAATAGGATTTCGTGTAATAAGTTTTTGATATTCAGCAACTCTTGTTAAAAAATAATCGCAGAAATCCAAACATTTATCTATCCAGCCATGAGGTAGATCGGCCGCTACTCCTCCGATACGAAAATAATTATGCATCATTCTCATACCAGTGGCAGCTTCGAATAGATCATATACTAATTCTCTTTCTCTAAAAATATAGAAAAAGGGAGTTTGTGCACCAATATCCGCCATAAAAGGACCGAGCCATAATAGATGAGAAGCTATACGACTCAATTCCAACATAATTATTCTGATATAGCTGGCTCTTTTAGGTACTTGAATATTTCCCAACCGTTCCGGTCCGTTTACAGTTATTGCTTCTGTGAACATAGTAGCTAAATAATCCCAACGTGTTACATAAGGCAAATATTGTATAATTGTTCGGTTTTCTGCAATTTTTTCCATCCCTCGGTGTAAATAACCCAATATTGGTTCACAGTCAATAACATCTTCACCATCTAGAGTAATGATGAGTCGAAGAACACCATGCATTGATGGGTGGTGTGGGCCCATATTGACTATCATGAGGTCTTTTCTTGTAGCTGGTATATTCATAGGTTTTTCCTCGATTCATTATTTTATGGATTGCTGAAAACGAAAAAAAGTTCATTAAAATTCAAGATTTCATAAATCAAATAATTCAAAATACCTGTTAAAATTAACGAGTTTTTGATTCGCGAATATCCAACTGATTAATTAATTCTTTATAACATATTATATTTTTCTTTGACAAATAAGACAGCAGTCGCTGACGTTTTCCCAGAATTTTACGTAAACCTCTCTGAGATAAATAGTCTTTTTTGTGTAATTGTAAATGTGAAGTAAGTCTTCGTATCCTATTTGTGAAACGAACTATTTGAAATTCAACAGACCCTCTGTTTTCCTCTTTTTCTTCTTGTGAAATAACTGAGATGAATGAATTTTTTACCATAAAATTAAATCTTCTCTACCCCCTCTTTATTATTTTAAGATATTTTTATTGATAGATATCTTTATTGATCAGTAATAATAATGCCCCTCATTTTTATTTTGTATATACAACAATCTTAATTTTTTTATTAATAAAATTTAATCAATTTGATTTAAATTTTTTAATTCGATTTGAAAAGGTATACAAAAGCATGGTTGTTTTTCTGCACTCACAAAAGATTAGACCTAAAATAAGAATATTTTGTCGATTCATTTTTAGATATAATTGAGATGTCATTAAATTAGTATCATGTATCAGAATGAAATGTAAGACAATGCATATGTGCCTCTCTTTGTCCTCATAGACCGGATATGGTATGGGAAATATAGTAAAAATTTACTATTAATGAATTTTCAATCGCGGATACATATGTATTCTTACCATACTGAAACGACTGCCATTATTGGTATTAAACCAATAACGATTCATACAAGCTAAATCTTCTACTCGATAATTGGGCCAAAGAAATAACTTCAATTTAATAAGTCGTTTTTTATATTTTTTGCTTTTTTTATCCAAAACTTGAATGTTTACCTTATTCCCATTACAAATTGCTGCATTTCTATGTCTATTCTTAGAATTGAAACAAATTAGAATTCTCAATTCTCTACGACGTCGAGGTGATAAAATATTTTCAGGAACAAACAAATCATAGTGATTTTTATCTCTATTTCCAGTCATCTTTTGATATTTTCTAATGACTTCATCATAATTCTTATCAACAGGTTTTTTTTCTCGGTATCTTTGATTAATTGGGTGTTTACTTTTATGAACTAATGAAATACCGATAGTTTGATACATAATAAATTTTCCATCATTTTTTATAGATATACGAATTGGTTCAATAATCAAAATTCCCCTTTTAATCAATTCTGTAAGAGTTAAATCTTTCTGAATCATCAGAATATCCAGACTCATTTCGCCCCTTTGAATAGAGGATATAGTAATTTCTCTTGGATTTATCAGTCTAAGCAGAAGACAATATACTTTGATGTTATTAATTATTTTTTTATTTAAAGAATCATCCCACCTCAATTGAAAATGCAAATACCTTTTTAGAAAGAAATCAAACTCCGCTTTTGTATTGATCTTGTATTGCTTTTTATTTCTATATTTTTTCATATCCGATCCTGTATAATCCTCTTCAACATCTTTTTCTTGGTTTGAAAGAGCTGAGTTAAGATCCACTCGGCCCGTGGATTCTTTTTCCCCTCGATTTCGGTTTTCTAATTCAAGAGATTTTTTTTCATTCGATGATATAAAAGGATCTCCTTTTTTATTTACAGCGATTCTTTTGTTTTCACTCGCATTTTCATTTATATTAGAATTAAAAAGCAGTAATTTAATTGGTATAACCCACGGTTTAATTTTATACGTATTATAAAGTATCAAAAATTCTGGGAAGAACCAAAGTTCCAGATTTGATATGGGACGACTTAGTATTTCTTCATTCATTCCCATCCAATCAAAAACCCTTTTTTCATTGGATAGGTTGATTTCTTGATCTTGCTGAATCGTGACATAAAAAAGCCCTTTCTTATTGATTTTATTAATTATTTGATACTTATTAACCCTGCTCTTACTATATTTATTACTCTTAGTGGCAGTATCAGTATCAATATCGATCCAGGTTTCAATATCGACCTTCTTTTTAAGACAAAAGTTGAGAATTCTCCAATCAAAATATTTTCTATCCGGATTTTTCTCCATATCTATAATATCATCTTCTACTAAATAATTATTGATAGGGATAATAGGAATACCTTCCAGCATATTAAATGATTTGTCTTTATGTGTGTTGTAATTATAAAAAATATTTTTGTTATTTTTTACTTGTAATGGTGATCCATAAATAGATGAGTCCTTCTTATCGTCATAATTAATATATTTATATGCTAAAAGATCATATCTATATTGTTTTTGAAAATTATCCCTTTGATTCAATAATGAATCTCTTTCCATTTTTTTTTCGTAATGAATTAATTGATCTTTTTCATATAAATTATATAAATCTTTATTTTGAGCTATACGGTGTTGATTCAATATATTTCGCCACTTTTGTGGTACTAACCTAGACCATTTAATCTGAGATACATCATATTGATAATGACGCCTTAACCAATTTGTCCATTGATTCATTCCAGAATTTAAAAGATTTTTATATTGAACTTCGGAATGAAATAGTTCTTGTGTTACAAAAAAAAAATCCTTTATTTCCTTCTTAAGAAAAAAAGATGTTCCGTTATATTGAAATACAGATTTTAACTTATATAAGTTAATAAGTTGACTTTGTGATATTTTATAAAATACATATGCTTGTGAAAAGTAAGATAAGTCACAAAAAGTATTTGAATTCTTGTTACTAATATTAGTATTATAAAGTGACTTTTTTATAGTTGAAATAAATTGACTTTGATTTGTTTTATCAATTCTTTCTTGATTTGCTTCATTATTGTTAATGTATTTATTAATAATTTTTTTTGTTGATTCAAGAAAAAGTTGTGTATTGATGATAGGAATATTAATCATAGATATAAACATATTTACGTATATCCTTTCAATGAAAAATTTTATAAAATAATGTGATTTACGGATTAATCTAACATTTATTCTTTTTAATATCTGCCAAATATTTTTTTGTGATTCTAATCTTTTATCATCATAACTTATTTTGTTAGAACTCAAATTTATATCTGGAGTTATAAATCCCTTTTTCTTGGCTTTTGTAATTTTTTCTATTTGATTTAGGATTGT